AGTATCATATATATATATAATTTATTACTCTTTCCTTTTTTTTGGATTCTTTTTTGTTTGTTATTGTCTTCTTTATTATATTTCTTTCGAATGAATCGAAAATTCCAGAGTATATCTTTTCACGGGTCGAACCAAAAAAAAAGAAACTTCGAATATTTCCCTCTTTACTTTACCTTTATCCGGCAGAAAAAAAAGGAAAATTCCCTATTTTTTTGTCCATGTCCCTAAATTCAATATTAAATAATAGGAGACTTAAATGAAAGTCCCTTTCTCGCATTCGCTCTCCATTGCATTGGTGGAACAAAAATTTCTGATGCATCAATATGTAAATATTTGGTACATGAAGCCATGATCTGATATCTATATCGAAATCCTATATAGATATAAACTGATCTTTTTCTGGAATCAAAGAAAGATATTGAAAAATATATTGCTCTTGTGACTCGGAATAAATGGTTTCTCTGTGGAGGAAGGGAATAGCGATTTATTCCTATGGAGCATCCAGGAACAAGAAGATTCAATCGGAAATATCGACAAATTCTTGCGTGGTCCAAGGAAATAAAAAAAAGGGTCCGCTTCTACAATTTTATCTCTATCCAATTTGAATATCAGAATAGCTGATATAGTCATGATTCAATGGGTCAGGTCCACTTACTTTTCATTTTCTTGATTTCTAATTTTTCCGATGGATTTAATTGGAACAATGGAGAAGTAGTAAAACTTTGGTTTGTCGATTCATAATTGAGATTGGGTATTATCTAGAATATCCATGTCCCGGGACCAAAAATATAAATAATGAAACATGAGGAGGAGTATAGCCTGTAGTGACATAGTAGTCCTCCTAATAAGTGGGATTCCTTATTATCATAATGAACAAATGCTCAACTTTATACCTATAACTCATTAGAATGATAACTCATTATGCGGTCCGTTTACCTTGTTTTTATTACAAATATCAAGAATATCTCTATTCTCCGATGAAAAATGAAGACTAAGGCGGGAGCTTCGTGGAAAAAGCCCTTTATCGGATTTGAACCGATGACTTACGCCTTACCATGGCGTTACTCTACCACTGAGTTAAAAGGGCCATTTTCTTCAATTCATGAAGAGGCCACTAACCACTATGAGTCTACTGCATGTATCTATGTATAGACTATATGTACATATATACATGTATGCATATGGGGCTCATTCAAGAACAAGCCATTTGATTTACCTAGGAAGTTCTAGGGTCAAATCAAATGATTATTTATATTTGAGAAATATCAATGCAATGAATTGTTTCGCTCCCAATTGCTTTGCTTTTATTGACCCATCGAGGCGAGATTCACTTGATTGATACATGTACCAATCCGACATAGATCCAAAATATTTCATCGAATCATGTGATGAAGGATTCGACTCGTACCCTGAACTGAATTCTTATAGAAAAAAAGAATCTTTTCGATTACTTGTCAATCCCTTCCCAGATTTACGAGTTCTACATCACCTTTTTGAATCAATCAAAAAAAAATTCTATCATTTCTGAATTTCCTGGCTTAGTGTTAGTGAGGCATATCTCGTCTTAACGATGAGCGAATCAATGAGTGAAAATTGAAGAAAGGGGGTTTGACTTTTTTTTGTCGGACAAATCCCCGCTGAGGGGATCCTATACTTCGTCATATATATATGATGGTTCATGAATGAACAATCAAAAAATTCTATGTAATTGTGGAAGCAAGAAAGATTCTTCGGATCTAGTCATGCCATTACATTATATTGACAATTCCAAAAAACTGCTCATACTATGAGCATAATATGATGGCGATCGGGCAGGTATGCCCCTATCGTCTAGCGGTTCAGGACATCTCTCTTTCAAGGAGGCAGCGGGGATTCGACTTCCCCTGGGGGTAGGGTATTACGAAAGGAAGTTGATCATGGATTATCAATAAGCCTAGAATTGATTCTTCCTGGGTCGATGCCCGAGCGGTTAATGGGGACGGACTGTAAATTCGTTGGCGATATGTCTACGCTGGTTCAAATCCAGCTCGGCCCAATAATTCGCCGATCCATGGGGATGATATAACCAATTTGTCCTCCAGAAATGCCTGATATAGAGGAATAAATAGTCCATTTTTTCTGCTATATCCCTATTTCTTTGTTCGTTTGTTCCCACGCGTTCTGATCTTTCTAACGATCGAGATTAATAATCTGTAAATATAAGAAGGAGTAAAGAAAAAAAGAGTCCTTTTTTTTCATTGAAAGATTGATTATCTTATCAATCGATGTGGCAATAACCACAGGATTACTAGTAATCCGTGTCACTCTCACTATAGTTCATATCCATGTGAATATCAATTCGTGTTTCTGGTAAAACACGGCAATTATAAATATAAAGAAATTATAAGAATATGTATGAGAATATGTATGCTGTATAACTCATTTCCCTGGGATTGTAGTTCAATCGGTCAGAGCACCGCCCTGTCAAGGCGGAAGCTGCGGGTTCGAGCCCCGTCAGTCCCGACCTAGAATCCGATGAATCCATCAATTCATCTCTTCATTTTCTGTGAAGGGGGGGGCAAGGGGCAGAATTGAATTCTCAGCGGTGGACCTTATTTCTTTCGTTTTTCGTTTCGCATTTCTCATCGGACAAATACGGTAATTTCAATTACTTCAACTAGTACCGATTGATGGGAGAGAGACATATGTAGATTGAATTGATCGGTGGTATCACCATATTTAGGATTCCAAGAGAGACTGTACTGGTCTGGCTTTTTCGATTGCTCCTGATCAATGGAATGAAATAGAGTACCCATATGTTTTCTGGGGGGAACACATACACAAATTGTATTCGTTTATTGTACGATACACAATTAACTTAATATAGAATATAGTTACCCCGACAGCGACAGAGTACTTTTCAGATGAAACCTACCCCCTTTTCTAACTCCGATTTTGTGTAACCTCAATTACGAATTGAAAACAATTTATCTATCTCATTTGAATTGCATACTTTCTTTTTGATGTATGTGTCTCAGTCCTCAATCCAAGGAAAGAGGATACTAATATAATAAAAGATCAAACAAAGATCCGCCTCTCTTTTCTTGTTCTAGGGAGGGAAGGAATGAATAGATTTTTTTCTTCCTATTTTACCCCATCGAAGAAAGAACAAAATCAATAAATAAAATAGTGAATTTATCGGAATATTCGATCTTTTTTTTATACCGGGACCCATTTTTATCACACTTCTCTGTCTCCCAAGAAGATTAGATCATCACAAAAACTTCGCTTAGAACTTAACTCATCCTTTTTTCCATTTCACTCCTACTGTTTGGGTCTGTGACCAATGGAACACCGGTTAGATAATACCTCATCAGATGATTGTATAAGGAAGACGGTAGGTTATAGAAAAGAAAGAGTGGAAATGAGAAATTCAATGGGATTCTTGATTGAATCAGGAATCCCATTTTGGATTCGGTATGGATAAAGGATCTTCCTATGTTATACTATTCAATTCTCGACGATGAATACGATTTGATAGATCAGATATTGTTATTCATGATATTGATCCGATTCAGTATCATCAGGATGCAATCCATCCCATGGAATTTTCAGGAGAAAGACTTATTATCTCTATGGGATTAGATCCCGAGTTATTGCAAAGCAAAAAAAAAACGATGAGATCATGGAAGTCAATATTCTCGCATTTATTGCTACTGCGCTGTTCATTCTAGTTCCTACTGCTTTTTTACTTATCATCTACGTAAAAACAGTCAGTCAAAATGATTAATTTGAATGAAACTTGACTTATTAGTTCTTATCAATGATTGAAGAAATGAAAGGGATTCAAATCCCAAGTCTTAAATGAAATGAGTGGATTGGAGTCAGCAGTATATGAGATAGTATGGTAGAAAGAACTATATGAACCTTTCTACCACACTATCTATTATTGTATTGTATAAAGTTGTATAAAGATATGTGCTTGATATGGATCAATCTATAATATGTATCTACATATGTCTACATGTAAATAGCACTCCAATTCTATTTCCTCGCTACATCCATTTGTATTGATTCCGATCAATCTGAAATAATCGAACGTCAACTCTTCTAATTCCTAAGTTTCTGATTATTTTCAATATGGATCCCGAGATCTATCGAAACAATCAATGTAGGAAGAATAGTATGGGCATATATTATATAAATTATATAAAAGGAAAAAAAAATAGGGGTTGGTTGCTCCTCATTGTAATATCCATAATTCTGGTAAGGGCCGGTTCATCGAAATAGAATATTTAGGAAGAATTCGGTTGGAAAAAATTTCCATTTCCTATCATGTGTGTTCAGTTTGGAAATACGAACATGGGAATCAAATCATTGAAATCTTTGTTTGATCGAAGGGTTCTTATTCATATATTACTGGATTCTGGTAGAATTTTTGAAATGGGTATATTTTTTTTTTAGCTTCGCAGAATGATCTATTAAACAATTGATACAATTCGATTACTCAACTCAATTATCAATTAGTAGTACCCCTAGAGTCCACTTCTTCCCCATACTACGAGTGAAAGGGAAAATGTAAAGACTACCATTAAAGCAGCCCAAGCGAGACTTACTATATCCATGTGAATTATGTCCCCTATCTCTATGAATATGAAGGAATTATTCCATTATTTATCATTAATAATAGTGGAATCAATGGTGCAGAGTCAAAATAGGATTCTGACCTAATGCTATTGATGAACCAATCCAATGAATACACTCGTAACAAGTTCCTATATGATTTCTGGTAGAATTGGGAAGCATTAATCACAAGCAAGATACACAGTTACCCCCTTGGAAGTTTCAAGGGAATCTTACTAATGGAACATGTAGGAATAGTAAGACCTATTGTTTGTTGCCTTTCATAAGCAAAAGGCCTAAAAATATACCATCAAGATCGATAACTATCTATCACATACCTCTATCTCACATCTAAGCCTTACTGTCTCTGTTTCTGTGAAACAATCGGGAGACACCCT